TTTCATCTTCACGGTTTCTTTCCCTTGGATAAAAATGCAATTTCAATCAAGTAGATCATTTAATTCCGTTATTTTAGTTTTTTGAGGTGCACAAGTATTTAGTTTATAGTAATCAAAGTAAAAAACTAAAATAATAAGCACGGAGTTTTAGTTTTACTTGAGGTCATAAGATCTAATTGTATAATTGTATAAAGGATCAGAAGTTGTTGATAATCACCTTTTCTTATTTCCGCCAGATCCATTTTATTTCTACCTATATTCATGATTAGTAATCAGGAAGACTCTATCAATAGTAAGGAAGACTCTACCAACAAGATAAAAGAGTGAATTGAATTATTAGCCTAAATTATTAAAATAAAGAATTTATGTTCCCTTATTACATTACGTTACGTATTATAAATATTGAATAATTCAAATGTAGAAAATATAGAATAGGAATCTTGCATTTATTTATATATATTCCCCGATAACTTCCCTTTTTTACTAGTAATCCCTGTTGCATCGGATTCTAACGAATCCTTTGATAACTTGTAAGAAACTTTTTTGGTATTTATTAGAAGATAAGTATAAGAGAACAATAATAATAAATATATAGAAAGGTGAATAGGTACATTTATTTAGTTCTACATTTCTTGTACCTATACCTATTATTATATACTGATAATAGATATACTTATCATAAGATATCTTTATAACAGGTACAAATATTAAATCGAGGTATCCATTCTATGACAACTTTCAACTTACCCTCCTTTTTTGTGCCTTTAGTGGGTCTAGTATTTCCGGCAATTGCAATGGCTTCTCTATCTCTTCATGTTCAAAAAAACAAGATTGTCTAGATTTGATGGGACCCAATCTCATCCATTTTTTTCAAGACTCGGACTTGGATCATAATACAGATATCCATTTATTTAGTGGATATAGGACACAACATGTTTATTCTCCCGAACACAAACGAAAGAGCTGTTATGTTATGCACGTGGAAACATGATATATGGATCAATGCATTATATCTATTTAAAAAAAACTCGGTCTATTTTAAAATGGGTCAGCGTCAGCAGATGGATGAAATAGAAAGTAAGAGTATCTATATGTAGATATCCATAGTGGGATCATATGAAGGGGATATTTTTTTATATCTAACTGATTCGATGAATTACTCCTAATGGTTCACATCATAATAATAGTGCTAGTTGATGAGAGTTACCTCGGGAACAAAAAAATAAAGTAAAATTAATTTTGGTTATTCTCTCAATTCCAATAAAATGAAACAACTGGATCTAGTATGAACTGGCGATCAGAACGTATATGGATAGAACTTATAACGGGGTCTCGAAAAATAAGTAATTTCTGTTGGGCCTGTATCCTTTTTTTAGGTTCACTGGGATTCTTATTGGTTGGAACTTCTAGTTACCTCGGTAGGAATCTGATATCCCTATTTCCTTCTCAGCAAATCCTTTTTTTTCCACAAGGGATCGTGATGTCTTTCTATGGGATCGCAGGTCTGTTCATTAGCTCCTATTTGTGGTGCACAATTTCGTGGAATGTAGGTAGTGGTTATGATAGATTTGATAGAAAAAAAGGAATAGTGTGTATTTTTCGTTGGGGATTCCCTGGAAGAAATCGTCGCATCTTCCTTCGATTCCTTATGAAAGATATTCAGTCGATTAGAATAGAGGTTAAAGAAGGTATTTATCCTCGGCGCGTACTTTATATGGAAATCAGAGGCCAGGGTGCCGTTCCCTTGACTCGTACTGATGAGAATTTGACTCCACGAGAAATTGAACAAAAGGCTGCGGAATTGGCCTCTTTTTTGCGCGTACCAATTGAAGTATTTTGAAATTTAATGAATGCTTTCGCAGCATTGAGTAAGGACCTCATGAATTATGTTTGTTGTTATATAACAACTTAAGTTTTTTCAGGGCGCTCATTCGAGCAAAAGCAGACACATATGGAACAACCAAAAAAAATTCAATTAAAGTGGGTTCCAATAATTTTTTTTATGCATTATGGAAATCAACTCAATTTTTTCATAGTAGTAACAAGTATACTAAGTGTGGATTCATCACACATATACGAACAATTCAGACTCTAGAATTCGTCTTTTTTGTTCCAATATTTTTTAATTGTTTCCAGATTCAAGGACTAACCAATCAATTTAAAAAGGGAATAGGTCTATGGATTCAATACCTTGCTATAGGTTATAGAACTTATGCTTTATGGAAATATCGGATTGGATAGAGTCGAGGAATGAGGCGGTTTTATTAACAATTCACAGATTAAAAATGCCAAAAAGGAAAGCATTCAACCCCCTTCTATATCTTACATCTATAGTCTTTTTGCCCTGGTGGATTTCTCTTTCATTTAATAAAAGTATGGAATCTTTGGTTACTAATTGGTGGAATGATGGGCAATCCGGAGTTTTTTTGAATGATATTCAAGAAAAGAACGTTCTAGAAAAATTCATAGAATTAGAAGAACTCTTCCTTTTGGACGAAAT